AATGAATTGCCTGATTAAAGGGTTACCTTGATAGGGTAAATTAAATAATGTAAATTATATTCATTATATTTAACAGAATTAAACTATTTCTAAAAGTATCAAAAACTTTTGTGCTTCGTACACTAAAATATAAAAAGATAAGCTAATTAAGCTACTGGGTTCATACCCCATTTATAAAGGTTATAATCCTTTTCTTTTTAATTTTTAATAATTCTTCTAAAATTCTTTTTTTATTAACATTAATAAGAGGAACTTTAATTACAATTTCTTCAACATCATGGTTGAGAGCTTGAATAGGATTAGAAATTAATTTATTATCATTTATTCCCCTCATAAATGATTCTTCTAATCTTATATCAACAGAAACGTCATTAAAGTATTTTCTTACACAAGCAATTGCCTCATCAATTTTTTTAGCAGCTGTATTAATTTCAATATTAAAAATTAATTTAATAAATTTCCAATTAATTTATTATCCTAATATATTAATTACAACAGCCTTATTAATTAAAAGAGGAACAGCTCCATTCCATTTTTGATTTCCATCAATTATAGAAGGATTAAATTGAACAAATAGAATCATTTTAATAACTTGACAAAAAATCGCGCCCCTAATTTTAGTATCTTATATTTTCATTTCTAATTTAATATATTTTGTAATTATCATTTCAACAATTACAGGAGCTATTGGTGGATTAAACCAAACATCCCTCCGAAAATTAATAGCATTTTCTTCAATTAATCACCTAAGATGAATACTAGCTGCAATAATGCACTCTTCATCAACCTTTATTATATATTTTATTTTTTATAGATTCCTCTCAATTACAGTTATTTTTCTATTAAATAGCTTTAAAATTTTCCATTTCAACCAGCTATTTACTTCATTCTCAAGTTATTCGCCCCTAAAATTTAGATTTTTTATTAATTTACTTTCATTAGGGGGTTTACCTCCATTCTTGGGATTTCTACCAAAATGAATCGTAATTCAAAATTTAACAAATATTAATCAAATATCTTTAATATTAGTATTAATTTTATTTTCCATAGTTACATTATACTTCTATTTACGGATTTGTTACTCAGCATTTATAATTGGAAATTCTGAATTTAATTGAAATCTGATTATATTTCAAAATAACAAATTTTTAAATAAAATAATTTTAATATCTTTCATTTCAACAATAGGATTAAGATTTATCTCATTAATTTATTTCTTTATTTAAGGCTTTAAGTTAAAAAAACTAATAGCCTTCAAAGCTATAATTAAAAGAAATCTTTTAAGCCTTAGTAAAATTATTACTCCTTCAGATTTGCAATCTAATATCATTTTTGACTATAAAGCCATTGATTAAAAAGGTTTACCTTATAAATAGATTTACAATCTATCGCCTATATTTCAGCCATTTAATCGCGACAATGACTTTTTTCAACAAATCATAAAGATATTGGTACTTTATACTTCATTTTTGGAGCTTGAGCCAGAATAGTTGGAACATCTCTTAGAATACTTGTACGAGCCGAACTTGGACATCCAGGTGCATTAATTGGAGATGATCAAATTTATAATGTAATTGTAACTGCTCACGCATTTGTAATAATTTTCTTTATAGTAATACCTATTATAATTGGAGGATTTGGAAACTGACTTGTTCCATTAATATTAGGAGCACCTGATATAGCATTTCCCCGAATAAATAACATAAGTTTCTGATTACTACCACCTTCTCTTACTCTTCTTTTAGCTTCTTCAATAGTAGATGCTGGTGCAGGTACTGGTTGAACTGTTTATCCACCTCTAGCTGCCGGAATCGCTCATGGAGGAGCATCAGTTGATTTAGCAATTTTTTCTCTTCACTTAGCAGGAATTTCCTCGATTTTAGGAGCTGTAAATTTTATTACAACAGTAATTAATATACGATCAACAGGGATTACATTTGACCGAATACCTCTTTTTGTTTGATCAGTAGTAATTACTGCAGTTCTTCTTTTACTTTCTCTCCCAGTTTTAGCTGGAGCAATTACTATATTATTAACTGATCGAAATTTAAATACTTCATTCTTTGACCCTGCAGGAGGTGGAGATCCAATTCTTTACCAACACTTATTTTGATTTTTTGGACACCCTGAAGTATATATTTTAATTTTACCAGGATTTGGTATAATTTCACATATTATTAGCCAAGAATGTGGAAAAAAGGAAACATTTGGATCCTTAGGAATAATTTATGCAATATTAGCTATTGGATTATTAGGTTTTATTGTTTGAGCTCATCATATATTTACAGTTGGAATAGATGTAGATACTCGAGCATATTTTACTTCAGCAACTATGATTATTGCTGTACCTACCGGAATTAAAATTTTTAGATGACTTGCAACCCTTCATGGCACTCAATTAACTTATTCACCCGCAATCATTTGAGCAATTGGATTTGTTTTTTTATTTACTGTGGGAGGATTAACAGGAGTAGTTTTAGCTAACTCTTCTATTGATATTATTTTACATGATACTTACTATGTTGTTGCCCACTTTCATTACGTTCTATCAATAGGAGCAGTATTTGCAATTATAGGGGGATTCGTTCACTGATATCCCTTATTTACAGGATTAACTTTAAACCCTAAATGATTAAAAAGACAATTTGTAATCATGTTTTTAGGAGTAAATTTAACATTTTTCCCCCAACATTTCCTAGGATTAGCAGGAATACCGCGACGATACTCTGATTACCCTGATGCATATACTGCTTGAAATGTAGTTTCAACTATCGGATCTACTATTTCTTTATTAGGAATTATTTTCTTCCTTTATATTATTTGAGAAAGTATAATTACACAACGAAATGTAATTTATCCAGTTCAATTAAATTCATCAATTGAATGATATCAGGCAACTCCTCCTGCCGAACATAGTTATTCAGAACTTCCTCTTTTAACTAACTTCTAATATGGCAGATTAGTGCAATGGATTTAAGCTCCATATATAAAGATTTTTCTTTTATTAGAAATGTCAACATGAGCTAACTTAAATCTCCAAGATAGCGCATCTCCTTTAATAGAACAATTAACTTTCTTTCATGATCATGCTCTATTAATTCTAATTATAATTACTGTATTAGTAGGATATCTAATATTTATATTATTTTTTAATAATTACACTAATCGATTTCTTCTTCATGGACAAACTATTGAATTAATTTGAACAATTCTGCCCGCAATTATTTTACTATTTATTGCTTTCCCTTCACTTCGGTTATTATATTTATTAGATGAAATTAATGAACCAATAATTACTTTAAAATCTATTGGTCATCAATGATATTGAAGTTATGAATACTCAGATTTTTTAGATATTGAATTTGATTCTTATATAATTCCTACAAATGAATTATCACTTGATGGATTCCGACTACTGGACGTAGATAACCGTGTTGTCCTCCCTATAAATTCTCAAATTCGAATTCTTGTAACAGCTGCAGATGTAATTCATTCTTGAACTGTCCCAGCTCTTGGAGTAAAGGTAGATGGAACACCCGGCCGTCTAAATCAAACCAATTTTATAATTAATCGACCCGGATTATTTTTTGGTCAATGTTCAGAAATTTGTGGAGCTAATCATAGTTTTATACCTATTGTAATTGAAAGTGTCCCAGTCAATTATTTTATTAAGTGAATTTCTAATATTAATTAAATTCATTAGATGACTGAAAGCAAGTAATGGTCTCTTAAACCATCAAATAGTAAATTAGCACTTACTTCTAATGAAAAAAAAATTAGTTAAAATATAACATTAGTATGTCAAACTAAAATTATTAATTTATTAATATTTTTTAATCCCACAAATAGCACCTATTAATTGATTGATATTATTTATTATTTTCTCAGTTACATTTATTATATTTAATGTAATAAATTACTACTGCTTTTTTAATAAAATTCCTCAATCTAGAAAATCTGAAAAAAAAACCTCTTCATCTCTTAATTGAAAATGATAACTAATTTATTTTCTGTGTTCGACCCATCTTCAAGAATTTTAAATTTTTCATTAAATTGATTAAGAACTTTTATTGGATTATTGTTAATTCCATCAGTATATTGAATAATACCTACTCGGTATAATATTATTTGAAATAATGTTCTATTAACACTTCATAATGAATTTAAAATATTATTAAAGGAATCAAATCATAATGGAAGAACATTTATTTTTATTTCTTTATTTTCGTTAATCTTATTTAATAATTTTTTAGGATTATTTCCATATATTTTTACAAGAACTAGTCATTTAACTTTAACTCTAACTCTTGCTTTACCTCTCTGAATTAGATTTATACTTTACGGATGAATTAATCATACTCAACATATATTTGCTCATTTAGTTCCTCAGGGAACTCCACCAGTATTAATACCTTTCATAGTATGTATTGAAACTATTAGAAATATAATTCGACCAGGAACTCTAGCAGTTCGATTAACAGCAAATATAATCGCCGGACATTTATTATTAACTTTATTAGGAAATACTGGGCCTTCATTATCAATAGTACTTGTATCATTATTATTAATTGGACAATTTGCTCTTCTAATTTTAGAATCAGCTGTAGCTATTATTCAATCTTATGTATTTTCTGTCTTAAGAGTATTATATTCTAGAGAAGTAGTTTAATGTCAACACACGCAAATCATCCATTTCATTTAGTAGACTATAGCCCATGACCTTTAACAGGAGCTATTGGAGCTATAACTACCGTATCTGGATTAGTAAAATGATTCCATCAATATGATATTTCTTTATTTGTTTTAGGAAACATTATTACAGTTTTAACAATATATCAATGATGACGAGATATTTCTCGAGAAGGTACATTTCAAGGACTTCATACTTACCCAGTCACTATTGGATTACGATGAGGAATAATTCTATTTATTGTTTCTGAAGTTTTCTTCTTTATTTCCTTTTTCTGGGCTTTTTTCCATAGAAGTTTATCCCCTACAGTTGAACTAGGAATAACTTGACCTCCAGTTGGAATTATTCCCTTTAATCCATTTCAAATTCCACTTTTAAATACAGCTATTCTTCTAGCATCAGGAGTAACTGTCACATGAGCTCATCACAGATTAATAGAGGGTAATCATTCACAAACCTCTCAAGGTTTATTTTTTACAGTTCTATTAGGGGTTTATTTTACTATTCTTCAAGCATATGAATATGTTGAAGCACCTTTCACTATTGCAGATGCAGTATATGGATCAACCTTTTTTATAGCAACAGGATTTCATGGAATCCATGTTTTAATTGGAACAACATTTTTAACAATTTGTTTAATTCGCCACTTAAATCATCATTTCTCAAGAACTCATCACTTCGGATTTGAAGCAGCCGCATGATATTGACATTTTGTTGATATTGTATGATTATTTCTGTATGTTTCAATTTACTGATGAGGTGGATAATTTAACTTATTTATATAGTATAAAGTATATATGACTTCCAATCATAAGGTCTAAATTTTTTTAGTATAAGTAATTTTTTCAATATTAACAATAATAATATTAATTTTTTTAATTTCTTTAGTAGTAATGATTTTAGCTTCCATTCTCTCAAAAAAATCATTTATTGACCGAGAAAAATCTTCCCCATTTGAATGTGGGTTCGATCCTAAAAGATCTTCTCGACTCCCATTCTCCCTTCGATTTTTTTTAATTGCAATCATTTTCTTAATTTTTGATGTGGAAATTGCACTTATCCTCCCAATTATTCCAATTGTATCTTTATCAAATATTACTGTATGATTTTCTAGTATTAGATTATTTATTATCATTTTATTGTTTGGATTATATCATGAATGAAATCAAGGAGCCTTAGAATGATCATCATAGGGTTGTAGTTAAATATAACATTTGATTTGCATTCAAAAAGTACTAATAAATTAGTCTTCCTTGAATATGAAGCGATTGATTGCAATTAGTTTCGACCTAATTTTAGATATATTATATCCTTATTCTTTTAATTGAAGCCAAAAAGAGGCATATCATTGTTAATGATATCATTGAATTTTTCTTCCAATTAAGGAAATATGTTGATCAAGATAAAGCTGCTAACTTTTTTCTTTAATGGTTAAATCCCATTTATATTTCTATTTATGTAGTTTAATTAAAACCCTACATTTTCATTGTAGAAATAAAGATTCTTCTTTTATAAATTACTAAATAATGTTCAATTATTTAAGGATTAATTAATCTCAATAACAGCTTCAATGTTATACTCTAAATATAAGCTACTTAAATTTATGTTAAAACTCTTAAAACTAAAAATAAAATAACTCATAAAACAAATGTTATTAAATATAATTTTAAATTGTTATTTTGCATCAATTGATTAAATTTTGAATAATTTATCAATATTAAATAAATTGATTGACTCCCAAAATATTCTGACCATCCTTGATCTAACCCCCTTGAACTATAATTTCCTAATGTTAAAGGATAAAAAATTAATCCAAATGTAGAAATATAAGGTATAAATCATATAGACCCTCTAAAATAAGAAATTTCATATATATTAAAAGATTTATTATTAAAATAAAGATTTACATTTGAAACTAAATAGCCAAATACTCCTCCAAAAATACATACTAATAAAGTTAAATTTTTTAAATAAAATGGTAATAAAATTATTGAAGGAACAGGAAAAATTAATCAAGAAAGTATTCTACCCCCAATGATTCTTATAATTATTAACCCAAGTTGACTTCGCAATATACATCATCTTTCATCAGATATATAATGTATAGGAAAACAATTTTCATCACCTGTTAATCTATAAAATACTAAACGAAATGAATAACACACTGTTAAACCTGTAGAAAAAAAATACAAAAAAAATCTAAAAATATTTAAATAAGATATTCTTACAATTTCAAGAATCAAGTCCTTAGAATAAAATCCCGCTAAAAAGGGTATACCACACAAAGCTAAGTTAGCAATATTTAAACAAGTAATTGTTAAAGGTATATGAACTCTTAAAGATCCTATAACCCGAATATCTTGAAAATTTGATATATTATGAATAATAGCTCCCGCACACATAAATAATAATGCTTTAAATAAAGCATGAGTTAATAAATGAAAAAATGCTAATTTAGGAAATCCTATTGCTAAAATTCTTATTATTAATCCAAGTTGACTTAAAGTAGAAAGAGCAATAATCTTTTTTAAATCAAATTCAAAATTAGCTCCCAATCCCGACATAAATATTGTTAACCCACCAATTAATAATAAAATTGAACCAGTTATTGAATCAACCAATAAAACATTAAAACGAATTAATAAATAAACCCCAGCAGTTACCAAAGTAGAAGAATGAACTAAAGCTGAAACAGGAGTCGGTGCAGCTATAGCTGCAGGTAATCATGAAGAAAACGGAATCTGAGCTCTTTTTGTTATAGCTGCTAATATTACTAATAAAATAATAATTGATATTTCATAATCCACCTTTATTAATTCCAAATAAAAAATATAATTTCATCTTCCATAATTTATTATTCATGCAATAGCTAATAATAAAGCTACATCCCCAATTCGATTAGAAAGAGCAGTCAATATACCAGCATTATAAGATTTTACATTCTGAAAATAAATAACTAAACAGTAAGAAACTAATCCTAACCCATCTCACCCCAATAAAATTCTAATTAAATTTGGTCTAATAATTAAAAGTATTATAGAAAGTACAAATAATAAGACTAATATAATAAATCGATTAATATTAAAATCTCCACCTATATATTCCTTTCTGTAATAAATTACTAAAGAAGAAATTAATAAAACAAATGATATAAATAACAATCTCATTCAATCAAATAAAAATGTTATTACAATTATTGAAGAATTTAATCTAATTACTTCTCATTCAATAAAATAAGTTATTTCTCTAAAAAGTATTTTTATTCCAAAAAAAAAACTTGTAAATCTTAAAAAAAATAATCTAATAAAACTAATTACACAAATTGATAAATTTTTAATGATCTAAAATGAATAATCATATCTTTGACACCACAAATCAACGTTTTTTATAAACTATTTAAATTATAATCATAAAAAACTTCTATCACTTTTCATAATTAATAAATTTAAGGGAAATCAATGTAAAAACAAAATTAAATACTCTCGAACCTTATTAGTTCTATTTCTATAATTTCCGGAATAAATTTTACCGTGTTGACTATAAGAATACAAATAAAGAGTATAGGCCGCTCTAAAAAAAGATACTAATGCTAATATAAATATTGTAACTCAAGATCATCTAACAATTCTATTAATTAATCTAATTTCCCCTAATAAATTCAATGTGGGGGGAGCAGCTATATTTGCAGATCTTAATAAAAATCATCAAAGTGCTATTCTAGGCATAAAATTTAATAAGCCCCGATTAATTAATATTCTTCGTCTTCTTAATCGTTCATAAGATATATTTGCAATTCTAAATAAACCTGAAGAACAAAGTCCATGGGCGATTATTAGAGTATAAGAACCCGATAATCCCCAATAAGTTAAAGTTATTAAACCCCCTAATACAATTCCTATATGAGCTACTGAAGAATAAGCAATTAACGCCTTTAAATCTGTTTGCCGTAAACAAATTAATCTGACAAGAACTCCCCCCACTAATCTAATATTAACTCAAATAAAGTTAAATTTAAGTCCTGTATTTCTTAAAAATCTAAAAACCCGTAATAATCCATAGCCCCCTAATTTTAATAAAATCCCAGCTAAAATTATAGAACCTGAAACTGGAGCTTCAACATGTGCTTTAGGCAATCATAAATGAACTATAAATATAGGTATTTTAACTAAAAAAGCTAAAATTATACAAAAATAGAAAAAATCAAATATTAAACTTTTATTAATTATTAAGTAAAATCTTATAGTCCCAAACTCTCTATATAAATAAAAAATTCCTAATAATATTGGTAAAGAGGCCAATAAAGTATAAAATAAAAGATAAATTCCAGCCTGAAGTCGCTCTGGTTGATACCCCCACCCTAGAATTAAAAATAATGTAGGAATTAGACTTCTTTCAAAAAATAAATAAAATATAAAAATTCTTATTCTTCTAAAAGTTAAATATAAAAAAATTATCAATACTGTAATATTTAGTAAAAAAAAATTCTTATAATTATCTGAATTTTCAATTAAACTTCTAGCCATAATTATTAATGATCTAATTCAAAATCTAAGTAAAATCAAACCATAAGAAATTATATCTCTCCCTCAAAAATATCTGATATTTATTCAAAAATTTGAATAAATATTTCTTAGTATAAAAATAAAACTCATAAAAAAAAATAAATTTTGTACCATTCAAAATTTATTTTTTTGAAAAACTAAGGGAATTAAAAATAAAAGTATTAAAAAATATTTTAACATTGTAAAATTCTAAAAGAATTAAAATAATCATTACCGTGAGATCGAATTATTCTTACTAAAAGAGAAAGCCCAAGAGTACCTTCGCAAACTCTAAATGTTAAAAACATTATTCTAAAATATATTTCATTATAAAAATAATTTAAAAAAATAAAAACTATAAGAATAAACTTAATACAATAAATTCCAATCTTAATAATATTGATAATAAATGTTTTCGATTCAAAACAAAAACTGTTACCCCTATTGAAAATAATAATAAAGGAACAATTCAATAAATTAATATTAACATTAGTTTTAATAGTTTAATAAAAACATTGGTCTTGTAAATCAAAAATAAGAGTAATCTTTTAAAACTTCAGAAAAAAAGAAAAATCTTTATCATTAATCCCCAAAATTAATATTTTAAATAAACTATTTTCTGAAATTACACAAATAATCTTATATTTTTTTACTATTCTATCAAGAATAATTTTTATACAAATACAACACCCACTCGCCATAGGATTAATACTTCTTGTACAATCATTTCTAGTTTGTTTAATCTCAGGAATTATATTTAATTCATTTTGATATTCTTATATCTTATTTTTAATTTTCCTGGGGGGAATATTAATTTTATTTATTTATGTAACATCTCTAGCCTCAAATGAAATATTTTCATTTTCTATAAAAATTGTATTATTATCAAGAACTGTGATTTCTATAATCTTTTTAATTCTTTTAATTTTAGATAACTCAATAATTTATTCAATTTTTAATAATGATAATATGGATTTATTTATTAACCAAAATAATTTTCTTCCAACAAATTCTTTATCATTAATAAATTTATATAATTTTCCAATCAATTTCGTTACAATTCTATTAATAAATTATCTTCTATTAACATTAATTGTCGTAGTAAAAATCACTAATCTATTTTATGGACCTCTTCGACCAATAAATTAACTAATGAATAAACCTTTACGAGTAAAACATCCATTATTTAAGATTGCTAATAATGCTTTAGTAGATCTTCCAGCCCCAGTTAATATTTCCGCCTGATGAAATTTTGGGTCCCTTCTAGGATTATGTTTAATTATTCAAATTATTACAGGACTATTCTTAGCAATACATTATACAGCTGATATTGAAATAGCCTTCAATAGTGTTGCCCATATTTGCCGAGATGTAAATTATGGGTGATTATTACGAACTTTACACGCAAATGGAGCTTCTTTTTTCTTTATTTGTATTTATTTACATGTAGGTCGAGGAATATATTACAGATCATATTTATTTTTACACACTTGAATAGTAGGAGTAGTCCTTTTATTTTTAGTAATAGGAACAGCATTTATAGGATATGTTTTACCTTGGGGACAAATATCATTCTGAGGAGCTACTGTAATTACAAATCTTTTATCAGCAATTCCTTATTTAGGAACTACTCTCGTTCAATGAATTTGAGGGGGATTTGCTGTAGATAATGCAACTCTTACTCGATTCTTCACATTCCATTTTATTTTACCTTTTATCGTTGCAGCAATAACTATAATCCATCTTCTATTTTTACATCAAACTGGATCAAATAATCCTCTAGGACTTAATTCTAATATTGATAAAATTCCCTTTCACCCATACTTCTCATTTAAGGATATTGTAGGATTTGTAATTATAATTATGGGATTAGTTTTATTAACTTTAATAAATCCTTATTTACTTGGAGATCCTGATAATTTTATTCCCGCAAACCCTCTCGTTACCCCAGTTCATATTCAACCTGAATGATATTTTTTATTTGCATACGCAATTCTACGTTCAATTCCTAACAAATTAGGGGGTGTTATTGCATTAGTTATGTCAATTGCAATTTTAATAATTCTACCATTTTATCATCTAAGAAATTTCCGAGGAATCCAATTTTATCCAATTAATCAAATCTTATTTTGAATTATAACAATTACAGTAATCCTTTTAACTTGAATTGGGGCACGTCCTGTAGAAGACCCTTATATTCTTACAGGTCAAATTCTAACAGTTATATACTTTTTATATTATATTATTAATCCACTAGTTATAAAATGATGAGATAACCTTTTAAATTAGTTAATGAGCTTGAACAAGCATGTGTTTTGAAAACACAAGATAGAAATTAAAATTTCTATTAACTTTACTAAAATCTATTCATTTTAAAATAAAAATAAATAAATCCCAATAAAAAATATAATATAATTTAAAGAAAGGGGTAAAAAACACTTTCAAGCTAAATACATTAATTTATCATATCGAAATCGGGGTAAAGTCCCCCGCACTCAAATAAATAAAAAAGAAATAAATACTAATCTTATAAAAAAAAATAAACTATCAATTATACCACCTAAAAATACTAACGAAAATAATATTCTCATAAACAAAATTCTTGAATATTCTGATAAAAAAATTAATGCAAATCCCCCTCTTCTATATTCAACATTAAATCCAGAAACTAATTCAGATTCACCTTCTGCAAAATCAAAAGGAGTCCGATTAGTCTCTGCTAATCTTGAAACAAATCAAATTAATGCTAACGGAAAAGAAATAAAAATAAATCACATATATTTTTGATAAAAATAAAATTCATATAAATTAAATCTCCCAATTAAGAATACAAATGATAATAAAATTAAAATTAATCTAACTTCATATGAAATAGTTTGTGCAACAGATCGTAAGCCCCCTAATAAAGCATAATTAGAATTTGAAGATCAACCAGCAATTATAACAGTATAAGCGCCCAATCTTGTACAACATAAAAAAAATAAAACCCCTAAATTAAAAGAATAAAGTCTTACTAAATAGGGCATACATATTCATAACGATAAAGACAAAAACAAAGAAAAAATAGGAGAAAAATAATAAGAAATATAATTAGAAACCAAGGGATAAGTCTGCTCCTTAGTAAATAATTTAACTGCATCACAAAATGGTTGAGGAATTCCTATAAGCCCAACCTTATTGGGCCCCTTTCGAATCTGAATATAGCCTAAAACCTTACGCTCTAATAAAGTCAAAAATGCAACTCTTACTATAACACAAATAATTATTAATAAACTACCTACAATTGCCAAAATTAATTCTATATAATTCAATACTACTTGTAAAATAATTTACATACATAAATTCTAAATTTATTGCACTAATCTGCCAAAATAGTATATTAGTTAATTTCAATAAATAAAAACTATTTCAAATATTCAATCCTTTCGTACTAGAATATTTTAATAAACTAAAGATAGAAACCAACCTGGCTCACGCCGGTTTGAACTCAGATCATGTAAGAATTTAAAAGTCGAACAGACTTATTTAATTGAACTTCTGCACCCAATAATATCTCTTAATCCAACATCGAGGTCGCAATATTTCTTATCGATATGAACTCTCTAAAAAAATTACGCTGTTATCCCTAAGGTAACTTAATTTATTAATCATTAAAAATGGATCAATTAACCAATAATTTTTGTTAAAAAATACAAAAGTTTTTTAAATTTTGTTATCACCCCAATAAAATAATTTTCTATATTAAATCCAAATTTTTCTTTATAAATTTAATATATAGATTATAAAGATCTATAGGGTCTTCTCGTCTTTTAATTAAATTTTAGCTTTTTTACTAAAAAATAAAATTTTAAATATTTAAATGAAACAGTTAATATCTCGTTCAACCATTCATACAAGCCTTCAATTAAAAGACTAATGATTATGCTACCTTTGCACAGTTAATATACTGCGGCCATTTAAATTTTCAGTGGGCAGGTTAGACTTTAAATTAAATTCAAAAAGACATGTTTTTGTTAAACAGGCGAATAGTAATTAATTTGCCGAATTCTTTAATTAAATCTATAATTTAACTATATTAACACAAAATCTTATACTAATTTTATCATTATTTCTAAACTTTTATAATTAAAGTATACATTTTAATAAATAATTAAATCAATATTAAATAATTTTTAATTAAAATAAATTATGACATAATTACAAATAATAGCTAATTCTAAGCTTATATTTTTTAAATTAAAAAATTAATTTTAAATATTTAATTCACAGCTTATCCCATAAATTACTTTTAATAATTTATAATATATTAAAAATTAATACATTACTTATATTAATGAATTAAATTCATTTCTTAAAAAACTAGATACCTTTAAAAACGAATAACTTTTCATTTCCAGTAAATTATTAAAAATAATTTTTTCACATTAAATTTTATAATTCACTAACTCTTTTAAAATCGAGAAAATTAAATAATTAATTTTTATTTTATAAACCCTGATACACAAGGTACAACAAATTAAGTTTTCTTTATAAATATTTATTTTTCAAAATATTTCAATAATCTTTCACAATACAATTTTACTATTATTAAAATTATTATTTCTTTATAAAATACTAAAACACTTAATTTTTAAGTTATTTCTAACAATTTAAATTTATAATAAAAATATTAATAAATAATCTATAATCAATTTATATTGATTTGCACAATAATTTTTTCAATGTAAATGAAATGCTTTACTAAATAAGCTTTAAACTGTCATTCTAGAATCACTTTCCAGTAATTCTACTATGTTACGACTTATCTTATTTTAGATTATAAATAAAGAAATAAGAGCGACGGGCGATGTGTACATATTTTAGAGCCAAAATCAAATTATTATTATTTAAATTTTACTTTCAAATCCACCTTAAAATAAATATTTCAATTTATCATCCGTTTAAATAATTTTATTGTAACCCATTTCTTCCTTAAACATAAACTGCACCTTGACCTGATATATTTTTTATTAAAAATAAAGAAAATTATTTTTCTTATAAAATAATCAATAACGGCGGTATACAAATTGAAAAACAAGCTTAAGTAAAGTCCTCGTGGATTATCGATTACAGAACAGGTTCCTCTGAACAGATTAAAATACCGCCAAATTCTTTAAGTTTCAAGACCATATCTATTACTACTCAGGTATTACAATTTACAATTTAAATAATAGGGTATCTAATCCTAGTCTTTTATTAAATTTTCCTAGCCTCAATTAACAAATCTTAATTAAAAATTAATTTTAAAATTTCACCTAATAAAATTAAATTTATAATTTTTTCTAAATATAATTTAACTATTACCTATAAAATTTATTATATTTTTTGTATAACCGCAGTTGCTGGCACAAATTTTACCAATATAAAATAATTTACTATTTCTTAATTGCTTAAATAATTATAATATTAATTACTGCGAATATAATTACTATATTTAATTTTTAATTAAACATCTATTCACACAAAAATTTACATGTAAAATAAATTAAAAACAAATTTCTAAGCAAGAATAAAACTTTATAGACAAATCAAATTATAAATTTTTAAAATTAATGCCTAAATAATTTCATTATAATAACATCTATTAGACTCAATTTAATTTTAATATTATAATTAATTTATAACAAGCTAATATTAATAGCCCCCTAGCCCTCAATTACTTTTTCTATCCTTACATTAATTTTTAAATTTAAAAATATAATTCAATTTTATAATTACAATTCGCAAAAAATTTTTTTTTAATTTTTTTTTTAATTTTTTTTTTAAAATTTTTTTTTAATTTTTTTTTTTTTTTTTTAAATTAAATTTTTAAAAGAATATACATATTATTTCGAAAATTGTTTTGTAATGTAAACATTTAATATATATATATATATATAATATAATAATAAGATTTACATTTTATATATATGTATATACATTTATTATAAATATTTTAATATTAATGTAAATACATATATATAACCTATAAAAATTTTTCTAGTTTATATAGATGTCTCATACCCATAGAAATTTCTTATTATTTATAAAAATAATCTATAGATCCTCCAATAAATAATATAATAATTATTAAATATTTTATATTATTAAAATATTAAATAATAAAAAAAAATATCATCTAACTATTAACTTTTAAATTATACAATACTTTAAAAAGTTATCTTTTTGATTAGGATCAAAAATTTTAATTATTTAATTTTTAATAATATTTATAATAATAAAATA